TTTGGGAATCCTACAAGATCCATTCGTTCTTTTTTCTCTGACATAGGGTCAGAACTTCCTCTGGGTTCGAATCGTACTGAGAGGTCCACTAGAGATCATAAATTGTTGAAGAAAGAAGAAGGGCTTTCTTTTGTCCCTTATAGGCGATCGGAAAATAAAGAAATGGTTGAGATATTCAAAATAATTACGTATTTACAAAATACCGTCTCAATTCATCCTATTTCATCAGATCCGGCATGTGATATGGTTCCGAAGGATGAACCGGATATGGACAGTTCCAATAAGATTTCAGTCTTGAACCAAAATCCATTTTTGGATTTATTTCATCGACTCCATGACCGGAACAGGTGGGGATACACGTTACACCACGCAGAAGAGAGATTTGCAGAAAGGACAAATAGATTCATTGAATCACTAACCGATCCGGGTCTAGCCTATCTTAAATCTTTCGTTGCTAGGGATTACGACTCCCGGGATGAATCGAAAAATTCATCTTTTTTTGCTCAACTTGAGGAAGTGAAATTTTATCGAATGCTCCTAAAACAATGGGTCCGGATCTCCTGCGGGAATGATTTGGAAGATCCAAAACCAAAAAGAGTGGTATTTGCTAGCAACAACATAATGGAGGCAGTCAATCAATATAGATGGATCCGAAATCTGATTCAAATCCAATATAGCACCTATGGGTACATAAGAAATGTAGCAAATCGATTCTTTTTCATGAATCGATCCGATCGCAACTTCGAATATGGAATTCAAAGGGATCGAATAGGAAATGATACTCTGAATCATAGAACTATAATGAAATATACGATCAACCAACATTTATCGAATTTGAAAAAGAGTCGGAAGATATGGCCCGATCCTCCTATTCTTCGTATTGCTATAAGAGTCGCCATGCTAGCCAATCTTTGGAGGCATCATCTGTCACATACGTCTAGATACGCATATAGATACTACAAATGGTCCACAGGGATCCATAATTTCCAGGATGGGATCAAGAATTTCCAGAAACATTTGGAACATTTCCTTTCTGAGCAGAAGAAGAAGAGCCGTTTTCAAGTTCAAGTAATGTTCGATCATTTTCAAGTAGTGTTCGATCTTTTTCAAGTAGTGTTCAATCGATTACGTATTAATCAATATTCGATTGATTGGTCCGAGGTTATCAACAAAGAATATTTGTCTAAGTCACTTCGTTTCTTTTTGTCCAAGTCACTTCGCTTTTTGTCTAAGGTACTTCCTTTTTTCTTTGTGAGTCTCGGGAATAGCCCCATTCATAGGTCCGAGATCCACATCTATGACTTGAAAGGGCCGAATGATCCACTCTGCAATCAGTTGTTAGAATCAATAAGGGCTCGAATCGGTCATAAATGGAAACCCTTCTTATTGGATGATCATGAGACTTCCCAAAAATCGAAATTATTGATCAATGGGGGAGCAATATCACCATCTTTGTTCAATAAGATACCAAAGTGGACGATTGACTCATTCCATACTCGAAATAATCGCAGGAAATACTTGGATAACACTGATTCCTATTTCTCATTGATATCCCACGATCGAGACAATTGGCTGAATCCCGTGAAACCATTTCATAGAAGTTCATTGATATCTTGTTTTTATAAAGCAAATCGACTGCGATTCTTGAATAATCCACATCACTTCTGGTTCGATTGTAACAAAATATTCCCTTTTTCTGTGGAAAAGTCCCGTATCAATAATGATGATCTTACGTATGGACAATTCCTCAATATCTTGTTCATTCGCAACAAAAAATTTTCTTTGTGCGTGGGTAAAAAAAAAGATGTTTTTTTGGAGAGAGATACTATTTCACCAATCGAGTCACAGGTATCTAACCTACTGATACCGAACGATTTTCCACAAAGTGGTGACGAAACGTATAACTTGTACAAATCTTTCCATTTTGCAATTCGATCCGATCCATTCGTTCGTAGAGCTATTTATTCGATCGCAGACATTTCTGGAACACCTCTAACAGAGGGACAAATAGTCAATTTTGAAAGAACTTATTGTCAACCTCTTTCAGATATGACTCTATCTGATTCAGAAGGGAAGAACTTGGATCAGTATCTCAATTTCAATTCAAGCATGGGTTTGATTCACACTCCATATTCTGAGAAAAATTTACCATGCGAAAAGAGGAAAAAGAAAAAACGGAGTCTTTGTCTAAAGAAATGCGTTGAGAAACGGCAGATGTATAGAACCCTACGAGATCGTGCTTTTTCAAATCTATCAAAATGGAAGCGGTTCCAAACATATATGCCATGGTTCTTTACTTCGACAGGGTTCAAATATCTAAAATTAACCCTTTTAGATACTTTTTCAGACCTATTGCCAATACTCATCAAATTTGTATCCATTTTTCATGATATTATGCATGGATTATATACATCATGGCCAATTCGTCAGACAAAATGGTGGGCGATTCGGAATCGGATAAGTGAGATTTCGAGTCAGTGTTTACAGAATCTTCTTCTGTTCGAAGCAGAAATGATTCATCGAAATCATGGGTCACCTGTTCCATTGAGATGGACACATCTGAGAGCACCAAATGCTCTGCTCTATTCAATCCTTTTCCTTCTTCTTGTTGCTGGATATCTCGTTCCTATGCATCTTCTCTTGATTTCCCGAACCTCTAGTGAGTTACAGACAGAGTTCGAAAAGATCAAATCTTTGATGATTCCATCATACATGATTGAGTTGCGAAAACTTCTGGATAGGTATCCTACATCTGAACCGAATTCTTTCTGGTTAAAGAATCTCTTTCTAGTTGCTCTGGAACAATTAGTATATTCTCTAGAAGAAATACGGAGTTATGCTGTCAACATGCTATTGGGTGGTGGTCCCGCTTATGGGTTCAAATCAATACGTTATAAGAAGAAAGATTTGAATAGAAATCTCATCGATCGCCTAATAAGTATCATACCAAATCCCATCAATCGAATCACTTTTTCGAGAAATACGAGACATCTAAGTCGTACAAGTAAAGAGATCTATTCATTGATAAGAAAAAGAAAAAACGTGAACGTTGATTGGATTGATGATAAAATAGAATCGTGGGTCGCGAACAGTGATTCGATTGATGATGCAGAAAGAGAATTCTTGGTTCAGTTCTCCACCTTAACGACAGCGAGAGAAAAAAGGATTGATCAAATTCTATTGAGTCTGACTCATAGTGATCATTTATCAAAGAATGACTCTGGTTTTCAAATGATTGAACAACCGGGATCAATTTACTTACGGTACTTAGTTGACATTCAGAAAAAGTATCTAATGGATTATGAGTTCAATAGATCCTGTTTAGCAGAAAGACGGATATTCCTTGCTCATTATCAGACAATCACTTATTTACAACCCTCGTGTGGTGCTAATAGTTTTCATTTCCCATCTCATGGAAAACCCTTTTCGCTCCGCTTAGCCCTATCCCCCTCTAGGGGTATTTTAGTGATAGGTTCTATAGGAACTGGACGATCCTACTTGGTCAAATACCTAGCGACAAACTCCTATGTTCCTTTCATTACGTTATTTCCGAGCAAGTTCCTGGATGAGGATGATTTTGTTGATGAGGGTGATGAGATGGATGAATTTGATATTGTTATTGATGATCGTGACGATATTGAGATTGATGATAGTGACGATATCGATGATGACCTTGATACAGAGAAAGAGCTGCTAACTATGGATATGCCTTCGAAAATAGACCGATCTGATAGTGATATCGCCCTTCAATTCGAATTAGCAAAAGCAATGTCTCCTTGCATAATATGGATTCCAAACATTCATGATCTGTATGTGCATGATTCGAATTCCTTATCCCTCGGTCTATTAGCGAACTCTCTCTCCATGGATTCTGAAAGAGGCTCCACTCGAAATATCCTTGTTATTGCTTCGACTCATATTCCCCAAAAAGTGGATCCCGCTCTAATAGCTCCGAATAAATTAAATACATGCATTAAGATCCGAAGGCTTCTTATTCCACAACAACGAAAGCACTTTTTCACTCTTTCATATACTAGGGGCTTTCACTTGGAAAAGAAAATGTTCCATACTAATGGATTCGGGTCCATAACCATGAGTTCCAATGCACGAGATCTTGCAGCACTTACTAATGAGGCCCTATCAATTAGTATTACACAGAAGAAATCCATTATAGACACTAATACAATTAGATCCGCTCTTCATAGACAAACTTGGGAGTTGCGATCCCAGGTAAGATCGATTCAGGATCATGGGATCCTTTTCTATCAGATAGGAAGGGCTCTTGCACACAATGTACTTCTAAGTAATTGCCCCATAGATCCTATATCTATCTATATGAAGAAGAAATCATGTAAGGAAGGGGGTTCTTATTTGTACGAATGGTACTTCGAGCTTGGAACGACGATGAAGAGATTAACGATACTTCTTTATCTTTTGAGTTGTTCTGCCGGATCGGTCGCTCAAGATCTTTGGTCTCTACCCGGACCCGATGAAAAAAGTAGGATCGCTTCTTATGGATTCGTTGAGAATGATTCTGATCTAGTTCATGGCCTATTAGAAGCAGAAGGTGTTCTCGTGGGATCCTCACGGACAGAAAAAGATTGCAGTCAGTTTGATAATGATCGAGTGACATTGCTTCTTCGGTCCGAACCAAGGAATCCCTTAGATATGATGCAAAAAGGATCTTCTTCTATCGTTGATCAGAGACTTCGATATGGAAAATACGAATCTGAGTTTGAAGAAGGGGAAGGAGCCCTCGACCCGCAACAGATAATAGAGGAGGCTCACATAGTTTGGGCTCCTAGAATATGGCGCCCTTGTGGCAATCTATTTGATTGGATCGAAAGGCCCAATGAATTGGGATTTCCCTATTGGGCCAGGGGCAAGCGGATCAAAGAGGATGAGCTTCAAGAAGAGGATGAGCTTCAAGAGAATGATTCGGAGTTCTTGCCGAGTGGAACCATGCAGTACCAGACACGAGATCGATCTTCCCAAGAACA